AAGGGGTACCCTAAACCGGGGATTCACCAAGACAAACAAGAGAAAATTGCTTTTAAAGGGGAATAGACTGTGCCTTTCTTTTATTTCTTTTTGATTTTCTGCCTACTGAATAAAAAAAGGGTTGGATATAGCCCTCTACCATATCTATACAAATAGAATAGTATCTATACAAATAGAATAGTCCATTTATTTATATGGACTGCTAAGTGCGGAGACGGGAGTCGAACCCGTGACCTCAAGGTTATGAGCCTCGTGAGCTACCAAACTGCTCTACTCCGCTCTGTAGGGCCAAAAACTCGTGGACGAAAAAGGTTGAATACAAGTCTCTACCATGTCTAGACAAATAGAATAGTCTTTTTATACAGAATGGAGCGGGTAGCGGGAATCGAACCCGCATCGTTAGCTTGGAAGGCTAGGGGTTATAGTCGACGTTGGTTGATTATTTTGAACGTCTCTAATTCAAAACCGAACATGAAATTTTTATTTCATTCGGCTCCTTTATGGATATTCTCACCACTTAACATCTATGTTAGCTTTTCTGTCTGAATGGAACCAAAGCTCTCCGCTTTCTAGATGATCCCTATAGAGTAGGAGATAGAAATTCTCCTAAATATCTATCTAATCTACTTACTTCGTTCCCTAATTTCATTCAAGAGATCCTGAGGAAAAGAATTGGGTTTCCACCGAGCTGAAACAATATCCTGATGGTTCTAGTAAACCAAAACTATCGTTTTTTAGCTATTGGGCTTCCATTTCTTTTTTAACTAAAAGAAGATTTAGTTACGATTGGAAATAAACTTTTTTGTATCTTCATCCATAGATCCTTTACTCATATTTATTCAATTGGAAGACTTAATCCAATGCAAAATTATGCTTCGCGCCTCTGTACTCATAATCCAATTTGTATTTTGCATGCAAATTTAATTAGTCTTTGGATACTAATCGCGAGAATGTATATTCTTCCTCAATATGCTATTGAGAGGAAAAGGATTAAACCCTTTATAAGAACTAAAGTTTTCATCGGAATATGAATATAAAAAAACTTAAGGATGCCTTAAGTATATCATTTCAAATTCAGTTATTAATAGAACGAATCACACTTTTACCACTAAACTATACCCGCTACATGTAAATTATGATACCAACACTACCCTTTGTCAAGGGTAGCCATTCGAGGAGGAAGCTAATCCCACCTACGGAGAAAAGTGAGTAGTTGGTACTTCAATCGCAGGCCTTTAATTTAGGATTTAGATGGCCCCTCTCTAGTCTGTAAAAGAAATCTCTTCTTACCATGCCACTAGGGTATGAACCAAATGTATGCATTTCGATTAGGATCGTATTCTTTGTATTCTATAGTTTGATTATTCCTACAATATACACTAAGAGATATAGGTGACAGTACCTATCAATCCCTTTCTTCCTTTTCTTTTTTGTGCTGTAGAATAATTTTTATACTCTGCAGTACAAATTCGACTACCCGCTTTTTAGAATAAAATTCTTGATAAAACTCCAATATAGTTTGTTCAAAATACACCCTTCGAATAATATTCAAGTACTATTTCCAAAGGGTACCCGTTGGAAATTCCTGCAACAAATCCGTCCAAAACTGAAAAATTGAAAAGTTTTGAACTCGAAGGTTTTTCCAAGGAATGCCTGTGAAAAATTGTTTCAATCTCGCACCAAACCAAAACAGATAAGAAGTATATCACTGAAAATTAATAGAATACCCAGCCATAGGGGTATATGAGGAAGGCTAATTCCTTTATATCCCCAATTAGAATTAAGGGAAATAAAACATAAATGGAGAAAGTTCTCATCATAATATCAGCCAATAGAAGAAAAAAGCCCTAATTCTTCAGAACATTCTGAGCACGTGAGAAGTTACTAGGCTAAAGATAAAAAAAAAACAAAGTCTACCATTTTTTTAACAGCAGTTCTTATTGCCCTTTTGGCCTTTTTGAACCTCACCATGAATAAACTTCTCTATCTCAATATAGATAAAAAAATATCTACATATTATAGATATATATGTAGATATTATGTACATTATGCAGTACAGTAGATCTATAAAGGTAACTGAAAGTGGCTAATTTTTGAATAAAAAGCCCTTTTAACTCAGTGGTAGAGTAATGCCATGGTAAGGCATAAGTCATCGGTTCAAATCCGATAAAGGGCTTTTCCCTTATTGGTAGAGTAATGCCACGGCAAGACCGAGGTCATCGGATCGAATCCGATACAGTACTTTTCTACTAAATTCATTCACTTTATTTTCTTTTTTTTTTTTTGAAAATGTCTCTGTTTTTTATTGAATTTTATGACTTCGTTTAGTATGAGATGCCCATATTTTTGGTCTGAACACTAAACGAAGCACAGAGTTTAAATTGCAAAAAATAAATGAAATAGGACTCTTTTTTCTATTAGAACAATCAAATCAATATCTGTACTGAACTAATCTAGAATCCTTTTATGAATCTATTCTTATTCTATATCCTTTAAAACTAAAAGGAATTTCCCTAAAAAAAAGGGGATAATCCGTGAATTAACCTAACTATCAACTAAAAAAAAAATCCTATGAAAGCATAATAGAAAAGTAGGAAAGACTCTTTGCTTTGATCTATTTATACTATTCGAGTCAAGTATATTGACAATTGCAAAAAACTGCTCATACTATCATTATAGCACTATCGTCTACTGATGCCCCTATCGTCTAGTGGTCTAGGACATCTCTCTTTCAAGGAGGCAGCGGGGATTCGACTTCCCCTGGGGGTAGGGAGTATTATAAAAAGAGGTTAATCATAGATTATCAAAAACCCTAGAATAAATTCTTCCTGGGTCGATGCCCGAGCGGTTAATGGGGACGGACTGTAAATTCGTTGACGATATGTCTACGCTGGTTCAAATCCAGCTCGGCCCAAAAATCTAGGGTTTCGTGAATATGAACTAAAGAAATAAAGGATAAAGAGAAAAGAAGAGGAAAATTTATTTCTAAGCCGTATCTCTCCGATTCTTTTCTTACAAAGAAAACAGTTTTTCTGATTGAAAGGTTGATTATCGGTTGTTTTTAGGGATAAAAAATCGCGGCGTACTAGTTATGCCACTCTCACTATACCCACATATCCTATGTGGGTGTAGTAGTATATGATTCATCTATTTCTTAGAGTACGACAGACGAATCTTCTTAGGGTTCTATTTAAGAATAGGTATGCCATACACCCCGCAGGGATTGTAGTTCAATTGGTTAGAGCACCGCCCTGTCAAGGCGGAAGCTGCGGGTTCGAGCCCCGTCAGTCCCGAATTAGGGTTCCATGAATGGAAAAATTCATCTTTCCTTTTTTAATCAAGAATTTCCCTGAAAAGGGGGGGCAGAAGGCAAGATCAAATATCTATGGAGAACCCCCCTTACTTTACTTTTTTGATTTCGCAGCTCTCATCTCAATAAAAAGAGAGCTTTATAGGAATCTTTTTTTTTAACTACTTCTGGTTGATAAGGAAAGACATACATATCATACGTGGATTAGTATAATTTAAGATATTACTCTATTTTTATGGTATGATGATACCATCCTCATCTTAACTTCCTATTTGACTTGACTCTTATCTTAAGGAATAGAGTTCCGGTATTTTACCGGAATACAATCCATACACAAATTGTATTCGTTTATTGTTAGAGATTTCGTTTAATATAATTAGTTCCTTTTTGGGGGTTAAACCACACCGCTTCCATGTCGACCTTTTTTTATGAATCTGCTCTCATCTTTAGACCCAAAAAGCAGATATTGACAGTAATCTAATAAAAGAAAAATCAAGCAAACGCTCTTTTTCCTAAAATAAAATATTGGATCTTTTTTATTTAATATCCATCTCACTTCTACTTCTACTGCTTATTTGGATGTCTATGTGACCCACAGAAAGTCGGTTATATAATACATACATAATTGTATGTATAACTATAAGAAATAAGAAAAAGGAAGGGAAATTGGATAAGAAAGATTCTTGGCTATACATATACATATATATATATAGAAAAGCAAAAGTCGAAAAGGATAAAAAATAGAGTGGTTCCGAATCCAATCAAAAAACCTATTTTGGTCTTAGTATGGATAAGGGATCTTCCTATGTTATATTATTCCACTATCAACCACGAATTGATTTGATAGATCCTATATTCATAATATTAAATTGATTCAGTATTATCAGAATGCAAGTCCTCCCCTTGAATTTACAGGGAGATCCCTTTTCCCTCTCCATGGGATTACATCCCGAGTTATTGTGAAAAACAAAATAAAATAAAGAGGTTATGGAAGTAAATATTCTCGCATTTATTGCTACTGCATTGTTCATTCTAGTTCCTACTGCTTTTTTACTTATTATTTATGTAAAAACAGCCAGCCAAAACGATTAATTGGAATTCCAATTAATCATTGAAGAAATGAAAAAAGGATTAAAGAAAATAAAAATCCAAGTCTTAAATGAAAGGATCTGGTTGGAATCCTAAAGTGTGGTAGAAAGAACTACATATAGTTTTTTCTACCACACTTTAAATTCTTTCTATTATATTATCTTGAATCTACATAGAAAAGATTAGTAGATTGAAATAGTAATCTAATTCAACTTCTTTTTTCACTACATCCACTTAATTTTAAGCAAGTCAAAATGAAAAAAATCGAAGACAATTCCTCATTGAAAGAATCCACGGGGAGGGAGAAAAATAATATGAGAATAGACTATAATAAAAGAAAAAAGTGAAAAAACCTGCGAATTTTTCTTACTTAAAAATGACGCGAGATGCTTCACGCGAGATCCTTCAAAAAAAAGAACAAAAAAAAATTCTAAGAATAAGAAAAGAGTATAAATGGAAAATGTGCGATATGTTGTGAATAGCTTGGTGTAAGAAAGTATAATTTTCTTATGTAAAGAATTTGATTTTTACTCGTCACTTTTTGATTTTTACTCGTCACTTCTAGTAGAAATTCTTAATCTTAAAAGAGTTTTTTACAAAAGTGAAACAAAACTAAAGAAGGAGAGAAAAATAAAGTTTGCTAAAATGATTAATACAAAATAAAATGATCAATTAAAGAAAAGAGTTGATACTACAATTCGACTGGGCAATTAATTAGTAGTATCCCTAGAGTCCACTTCTCCCCCATACTACTAGCGAAAGAGAAAATGTAAAGACTACCATTAAAGCAGCCCAAGCGAGACTTACTATATCCATGTAAATTATGTCTCCTATTTCTATGAAGGAATTATTCTACTATTGATCAATAATCATAGTGGAATTAAGGGTACAGAGTCAAAATTATGCTCTAAGACTATGGATGAATCAGTTAAAGGAATTTACTCCTATCAAAATCTTATAGGATTTCTGGTAGAATTGGGGAGTATTAAGTAAAAATATGATAAATATACTCTTTCCTTAAAAAAGAGAGAAATTGGATACCTACTTTACCCATGTTTATTTTTGACCTAAACCCTACTGCCCCACTTTCTCTCTTTCTATGAAAGAGTGAAGAGACCTTATCCACTCCACAACTCCGAAATTGATTTTTGATCAGCCTATTCAATCCGATTCTCGACAGAATCAGTAGCCTTTACTTTAGTGTATGTAGGTAGCATAACATGTACGAAGTATATTGATATTGCTATTTCTTCGCAAAGTACCTTCTTCAATCTTAGATTGAAAAAAGACTTAAGGCCCTTTGGAAGTTTTAAATTCCCGAATCAATTCAAATTAATAAAAGAATAAGGAAACGCTACCTCATCTCTGTTGGTAGTTCCCCCTTTCGTTTGGGTCACTGCCGCCAAAACAAAGCCTCGTTTAAGGATATAACTATGGTATGGATTCTCAAAATCCAGTATTGCCAGACCTAGTTATTCTCTTGCCCCAACTTACGGGGGTACGAAATTTTTGAGTTTGATTAGTACTATAATCCTAAGTATTTTATTGATCAGGCGGCACCCAGATTTGAACTGGGGATAAAGGATTTGCAGTCCCCTGCCTTACCACTTGGCCATGCCGCCAAAAAATCCGATCTAAAATCGAGAAAAGAACAAGTATTCATCCATATTTTCTTACTAAAACCTCTTTTTTTCTATTCTATTGAAATGGCAAAGAAGCAAAAGTGGATTTCCAGTCACAGACTGCAAAATTCAGAACAAATTGGAACCATTAACTAGAATTTTTTTTAATTGCAGGAGTAAAAGACTCTTAAATTGGTATTCTCTCCTTTAATGGCATAATAAAATAGAATAAAAGCCTAATAAAATAGAATAAAAATTTCCCTAACCTGTATATTAGGTAAACTCCAGGTCCAAAAAGCATTATTATCTAGGGATCCCCCTTATGTACATATCCCTAAAGGGAATCATGCTTTCATTTTGCATTGCATTAAATATCTTGAATAAAAAGAGGAAATTTGCTCTGATATAAATTATAGCCTGGCCTTCTTTTCTTGGCCCACACAAGTGAAATTACGATAAAAGAAAGGGTATGTGAATAGGTGGATAACTAGATTAGCAAATACTTAAAAAAAGTAAGTACTTTATTTTAGGATTCTACAACGAACTACTTTATTTTTCAGCAATTCTATTACTACGAAACAAAAAAGAACTTTCAAATTCTTTTTGAAAATAAAACTAAGCGTACTATTCTAAATTGTAAATCGAACTAAAGTCAAACTTTCTAGTGCTTATAAATTATTATGGCTTTATTTCTTTCATAGAAAGGAGATAAAACGATAAATCTTTGCTATCCAATCTGATTAGAATATCATAAAGTTTAAGTGGCAGAATTTTTTCTAGGACTTTTTTATCAATTCATTTTAATTCAATTCCTACCCCTACGAAAGTAGAACTTTCGTCAAAATTCTCTTTATTGATATGTATGAAATACATATATGAAATACGTATGTGGAGTTCCCTAGAATTTCATGTGATTCAGTAAACAGAATATAGATTCCATGATTGCTAGATTGATCCGTAAGGATTGATAAAGATTGAGCTGATAATGGAATTTTTCTTCGATAAATAGGAAACTTAAGATTAAGATGCTCCGGAATGGAAATAAGGGAATGTCCACAATACCCGGATTTAGTCAGATCCAATTCGAGGGATTTTGTAGGTTCATTAATCAAGGCTTGGCAGAAGAACTTGAGAAGTTTCCAACAATTAAAGATCCAGATCACGAAATTGCATTTCAATTATTTTCGAAAGGGTATCAATTGCTAGAACCCTCGATAAAAGAAAGGGATGCTGTGTATGAATCACTCACTTATTCTTCTGAATTATATGTATCTGCGAGATTCATTTTTGGTTTCGATGTGCAAAAGCAAAGCATTTCTATTGGAAACATTCCTATAATGAATTCCTTAGGAACCTTTATAATAAATGGAATATACCGAATTGTGATCAATCAAATATTGCTAAGTCCTGGTATTTACTACCGCTCCGAATTAGACCACAAGGGAGTTTCTATATACACCGGGACTATAATATCAGATTGGGGAGGAAGATCGGAGTTAGCAATTGATAAAAAAGAAAGGATATGGGCTCGCGTGAGTAGAAAACAAAAGATATCTATTTTAGTTCTATCATCAGCTATGGGTTCGAATCTAAGAGAAATTTTAGATAATGTTTCCTACCCCGAAATTTTCTTGTCTTTCCCGAATGCTAAGGAGAAAAAGAGGATTGAGTCAAAAGAAAAAGCTATTTTGGAGTTTTATCAACAATTTGCTTGTGTAGGTGGGGACCTGGTATTTTCGGAGTCCTTATGTGAGGAATTACAAAAGAAATTTTTTCAACAAAAATGTGAATTGGGAAGAGTTGGTCGACGAAATATGAATCGGAGACTGAATCTTAATATACCTCAGAACAATACATTCTTGTTACCACGAGATGTATTGGCCGCTACGGATCATTTGATTGGAATGAAATTTGGAACAGGTATACTTGACGATGACGATATGAATCACTTGAAAAATAAACGTATTCGGTCGGTTGCGGATCTGTTACAAGATCAATTTGGACTGGCTCTTGGCCGTTTACAACATGCGGTTCAAAAAACTATTCGTAGAGTATTCATACGTCAATCGAAACCGACTCCACAAACTTTGGTAACTCCAACTTCAACTTCAATTTTATTAATAACTACTTATGAGACCTTTTTTGGCACATACCCCTTATCTCAAGTTTTTGACCAAACCAATCCATTGACACAAACGGTTCATGGGCGAAAAGTGAGTTGTTTGGGTCCTGGAGGATTGACGGGGAGAACTGCAAGTTTTCGGAGCCGAGATATTCATCCAAGTCACTATGGGCGTATTTGTCCAATTGACACATCCGAAGGAATCAATGTTGGACTTGCAGGGTCCTTGGCTATTCATGCGAGAATTGATCACTGGTGGGGATCTATAGAGAGTCCATTTTATGAAATATCCGAGACAGCAAAAGAAAAAAATGAGAGACAGGTGGTTTATTTATCACCAAATAGAGATGAATATTATATGATAGCAGCAGGAAATTCTTTGTCCTTGAATCAGGGTATTCAGGAAGAACAAGTTGTTCCAGCTAGATACCGTCAAGAATTCCTGACTATTGCATGGGAACAGATTCATGTTAGAAGTATTTTTCCTTTCCAATATTTTTCTATTGGAGGTTCTCTCATTCCTTTTATTGAGCATAATGATGCGAATCGGGCTTTAATGAGTTCGAATATGCAGCGCCAAGCAGTTCCACTTTCTCGATCAGAGAAGTGCATTGTTGGAACTGGATTGGAACGCCAAACAGCTCTAGATTCGAGGGTTTCCATTATAGCCGAACGCGAGGGAAAGATCATTTCTAGTGATAGTCACAAGATACTTTTATCAAGTAGTGGGAAGACTATAAGTATTCCTTTAGTTGCCCATCGGCGCTCTAACAAAAATACTTGTATGCACCAAAAACCTCGGGTTCCGCGGGGTAAATCCATTAAAAAAGGGCAAATTTTAGCGGAGGGAGCGGCTACAGTTGGTGGAGAACTCGCTTTAGGAAAAAACGTTTTAGTAGCTTATATGCCGTGGGAGGGTTACAATTTTGAAGACGCGGTACTAATTAGCGAACGTTTGGTATATGAGGATATTTATACTTCTTTTCACATCCGAAAATATGAAATTCAGACGGATACGACAAGCCAAGGCTCCGCTGAAAAAATCACTAAAGAAATACCACATCTAGAAGAACATTTACTCCGCAATTTGGACAGAAATGGAGTTGTGAGGTTGGGATCCTGGGTAGAAACAGGTGATATTTTAGTAGGTAAATTAACGCCTCAGATAGCGAGCGAATCCTCGTATATCGCGGAAGCTGGATTATTACGGGCCATTTTTGGTCTTGAGGTATCCACTTCAAAAGAAACTTCTCTCAAACTGCCTATAGGTGGAAGAGGGCGCGTTATCGATGTGAAATGGATCCAGAGGGACCCCCTCGACATAATGGTTCGTGTATATATTTTACAGAAACGTGAAATCAAAGTTGGGGATAAAGTAGCAGGAAGACACGGGAATAAGGGGATCATTTCCAAAATTTTGCCTAGGCAAGATATGCCCTATTTGCAAGATGGAACACCTGTTGATATGGTCTTCAATCCCCTAGGAGTACCCTCACGAATGAATGTGGGACAAATATTTGAAAGCTCGCTCGGATTAGCAGGGGATCTGCTAAAGAAACATTATAGAATAGCACCCTTTGATGAAAGATACGAGCAAGAGGCTTCAAGAAAACTTGTGTTTTCGGAATTATATGAAGCTAGTAAACAAACAAAAAATCCATGGGTATTTGAACCCGAGTACCCGGGAAAAAGCAGAATATTTGATGGAAGAACAGGAGATCCCTTCGAACAACCTGTTCTAATAGGAAAGTCCTATATTTTAAAATTAATTCATCAAGTTGATGAGAAAATCCATGGACGTTCTACTGGGCCCTACTCACTTGTTACCCAACAACCCGTTAGAGGAAGAGCCAAACAAGGGGGACAACGAGTAGGAGAAATGGAAGTTTGGGCTTTAGAAGGATTTGGTGTTGCTCATATTTTACAAGAGATACTTACTTATAAATCTGATCATCTTATAGCTCGCCAAGAAATACTTAATGCTACAATCTGGGGAAAAAGAGTGCCTAATCACGAAGATCCTCCAGAATCTTTTCGAGTGCTCGTTCGAGAACTACGATCTTTGGCTCTAGAACTGAACCATTTCCTTGTATCTGAGAAGAACTTTCAGGTTAATAGGGAGGATGTTTGATCAGAATAAATATAAATTCTTTTCTTATTTCTATTTTATGATTGACCAATATAAACATAAACTACTTCAAATTGGGCTCGTTTCCCCTCAACAAATAAAGGCTTGGGCTAACAAAATCCTACCTAATGGGGAAGTCGTTGGCGAAGTCACAAGACCTTCCACTTTTCATTATAAAACTGATAAACCAGAAAAAGATGGGTTGTTTTGCGAAAGAATCTTTGGACCCATAAAAAGCGGAATTTGTGCTTGTGGAAATTCTCAAGCGAGCGTAGCTGAAAACGAAGACGAAAGATTTTGTCAAAAATGCGGGGTAGAATTTGTTGATTCTCGGATACGAAGATATCAAATGGGATACATCAAACTGGCATGTCCAGTGACTCATGTGTGGTATTTGAAAGGTCTTCCTAGTTATATCGCGAATCTTTTAGATAAACCTCTTAAGAAATTGGAAGGCCTTGTATACGGCGATTTCTCTTTTGCTAGGCCCAGCGCTAAAAAACCTACTTTCTTACGATTACGAGGTTTATTCGAAGATGAAATTTCATCCTGTAACCACAGCATTTCTCCCTTTTTTTCTACCCCAGGCTTTGCAACATTTCGAAATCGGGAAATTGAGACAGGAGCAGGTGCTATTAGAGAACAATTAGCAGATTTGGATTTGCGAATTATTATAGAGAATTCCTTAGTTGAATGGAAGGAATTAGAAGACGAGGGGTATAGTGGAGATGAATGGGAAGATAGAAAAAGACGAATAAGAAAAGTTTTTTTAATTAGACGAATGCAATTGGCGAAACATTTTATTCAAACAAATGTAGAACCCGAATGGATGGTTTTGTGCTTATTACCGGTCCTTCCTCCCGAATTGAGACCCATTGTTTATAGGTCTGGGGATAAAGTAGTGACTTCGGATATTAATGAACTTTATAAGAGAGTTATCCGTCGGAACAACAACCTTGCCTATCTATTAAAAAGAAGTGAATTAGCGCCAGCAGATTTAGTAATGTGCCAGGAAAAATTGGTACAAGAAGCCGTGGATACACTTCTTGATAGTGGGTCTCGTGGGCAACCAACGAGGGATGGTCACAATAAAGTATACAAGTCCCTTTCAGATGTAATTGAGGGTAAAGAGGGAAGGTTTCGCGAGACTCTGCTTGGGAAACGGGTCGATTACTCGGGGCGTTCTGTCATTGTTGTGGGTCCTTCGCTTTCACTACATCAATGTGGATTACCTCTAGAGATAGCAATAAAGCTTTTTCAGCTATTTGTAATTCGCGATTTAATCACGAAACGTGCTACTTCTAATGTCAGGATTGCTAAAAGGAAAATTTGGGAAAAGGAACCCATTGTATGGGAAATACTTCAAGAAGTTATGCGGGGGCATCCTGTACTGTTGAACAGAGCACCTACCCTGCATAGATTAGGCATACAGGCCTTCCAACCCACTTTAGTAGAGGGGCGTACTATTTGTTTACATCCATTAGTATGTAAGGGTTTCAATGCGGACTTTGATGGGGATCAAATGGCTGTTCATCTACCTTTATCCTTGGAAGCTCAAGCAGAAGCCCGTTTACTTATGTTTTCTCATATGAATCTCCTGTCTCCCGCTATTGGAGATCCTATTTGCGTGCCAACCCAAGACATGCTTATCGGACTTTATGTATTAACGATTGGAAATCGTCGAGGTATTTGTGCAAATAGATATAATAGTTGCGGAAACTATCCAAATAAAAAAGTAAATTACAATAATAATAATTATACGAAAGATAAAGAACCCCTTTTTTCTAGTTCCTATGATGCACTGGGAGCTTATAGACAGAAACGAATTGGTTTAAACAGTCCCTTGTGGCTCCGATGGAAACTAGATCAACGCGTCATTGGATCAAGAGAAGTTCCGATTGAAGTTCAATATGAATCTTTTGGGACTTATCATGAGATTTATGCCCACTATCTAATAGTCGGAAATAGAAAAAAAGAAACCCGTTCTATATACATTCGAACCACTCTTGGTCATATTTCTTTTTATCGAGAAATAGAGGAAGCCTTACAAGGATTTAGTCGGGCCTATTCATACACTATCTAAATCTAAACAAGGAAGTTAGATTCGGCGATGCCCCTTTCGGGGGGCATTCCGATTTCGCTAGTACCATCTTTTTTGCCACGCAAATTCAGATTGAGATTGAGGAAAGGGGGTAAATTAAGTTTTCGAATCACTGACTCAGGCCTATTGTCGAATCCTACTCAGCAATTGTCGAATCCTACTCAGTCAAAAAAGGGGGTACTTATGTATGGCGGAACGGGCCAACCTGGTCTTTCATAATAAAGAGATAGACGGAACTGCTATGAAACGACTTATTAGCAGATTAATAGATCATTTCGGAATGGGATATACATCCCATATACTGGATCAAATAAAAGCTCTGGGCTTCCATCAAGCTACTACTACATCGATTTCTTTAGGAATCGAGGATCTTTTAACAATACCCTCTAAAGGATGGTTAGTCCAAGATGCAGAACAACAGAGTTTTCTTTTGGAGAAACACTATTATTATGGGGCTGTACACGCAGTAGAAAAATTACGCCAATCCGTTGAAGTATGGTATGCTACAAGTGAATATTTGAAACAAGAAATGAATTCGAATTTTCGGATAACAGATCCTTCTAATCCAGTCTATCTAATGTCTTTTTCAGGAGCCAGAGGAAATGCATCTCAGGTACACCAATTAGTAGGGATGAGAGGGTTAATGGCGGATCCTCAAGGACAAATGATTGATTTACCTATTCAAAGCAATTTACGCGAGGGACTTTCTTTGACAGAATATATAATTTCCTGCTACGGAGCCCGCAAAGGAGTTGTAGATACGGCTGTACGAACAGCCGATGCTGGATATCTTACACGCAGACTTGTTGAAGTAGTTCAACATATTATTGTGCGTAGAAGAGATTGTGGTACTATCCGAGGTAGTTCTGTGAGTCCTCAAAATGGGATGACAGAAAAACTTTTTGCCCAAACACTAATTGGTCGTGTATTAGCAGACGATATGTATATCGGTTCACGATGCATTGCTGCTCGAAATCAAGATATTGGAATTGGATTAGTCAATCGATTCATAACAGGCTTTCGAGCACAACCGTTTTGGGCACAACCGATATATATTAGAACCCCTTTTACTTGCCGGAGCACATCTTGGATCTGTCAATTATGTTATGGGCGGAGTCCCACTCATGGCGATCTGGTCGAATTGGGAGAAGCTGTAGGTATTATTGCGGGTCAATCAATTGGGGAGCCTGGGACTCAACTAACATTAAGAACTTTTCATACTGGTGGAGTATTCACAGGGGGTACTGCCGACCTTGTACGATCCCCCTCGAATGGAAAAATCCAATTCAATGAGGATTTGGTTCACCCCACACGTACCCGTCATGGGCAGCCTGCTTTTCTATGCTATATAGACTTGCGTGTAACTATTCAGAGTCAGGATATTCTACATAGTGTGAATATTCCGTTAAAAAGCCTGATTCTAGTGCAAAATGATCAATACGTAGAATCCGAACAAATAATAGCGGAGATTCGTGCCGGAACATCCACTTTGCATTTTAAAGAAAAGGTACAAAAGCATATTTATTCCGAATCAGACGGGGAAATGCACTGGAGTACTGATGTTTACCATGCGCCCGAATATCAATATGGTAATCTTCGTCGATTACCAAAAACAAGCCATTTATGGATATTGTCAGTAAGTATGTGCAGATCCGGTATAGCATCCTTTTCGCTGCACAAGGATCAAGATCAAATGAATACTTATTATTTTTCTCTTGACGGAAGATATATCTTTGACCTATCAATGGCTAATGATCAAGTAAGCCATAGACTGTTGGATACTTTTGGTAAAAAAGATAAGGAAATTCTTGATTATTTAACGCCAGATCGAATCATGTCCAACAATCATTGGAATTTTGTCTATCCTTCTATTCCTCAAGATAATTCGGATTTGTTGGCGAAAAAGCGAAGAAATAGGTTCGTCATTCCATTACAATATCATCACGAACAAGAAAAAGAGCTAATATCCTGTTTGGGGATTTCGATTGAAATACCCTTTATGGGTGTTTTACGTAGAAATACTATTTTTTCTTATTTTGACGATCCAGGATACAGAAAAGATAAAAGGGGTTCAGGAATTGTTAAATTTCGATATAGGACCCTAGAGGAAGAATACCGGACCCGAGAGGAAGAGTATAGGACTCTAGAGGAAGACTCAGAGGAAGAATATGAGAGCCCAGAGAACGAATATAGGACTCTAGAAGACGAATATGAAACCCTAGAAAACGAATATAGGACTCTAGAAGACGAATATGAAACCCTAGAAGATGAATACGGGATCCTAGAGGCCAAATATAGGACTCTAGAGAAAGACTCAGAAGAAGAATACGGGAACCCGGAGAACGAATATAAAACTCGAGAGGACGAATATGGAACTCTAGAGGAAGAAGAATACGGGAGCCGTGAAGATGGCTCAGAGAACGAATATCGGGCTTTCGAAGAAGACTCAGAGGAAGACTCAGAGGACGAATATGGGAGCCCAGAGGAAGATTCTATCTTAAAAAAAGAGGGTTTTATTGAGCATCGAGGAACAAAAGAATTTAGTCTAAAATACCAAAAAGAAGTAGATCGGTTTTTTTTCATTCTTCAAGAACTGCATATCTTGCCGAGATCCTCATCCCTAAAGGTACTTGACAATAGTATTATTGGAGTGGATACACAACTCACAAAAAATGCAAGAAGTCGATTAGGTGGATTGGTCCGAGTTAAGAGAAAAAAAAGCCATACGGAATTAAAAATCTTTTCCGGAGATATTTATTTTCCTGAAGAGGCGGATAAGATATTAGGCGCCAGTTTGATACCACCAGAAAGAGAAAAAAAAGATTATAAGGACTCAAAAAAAATAAAAAATTGGGTTTATGTTCAACGGAAAAAAATTATCAAAAGCAAGGAAAAGTATTTTGTTTCAGTTCGACCTGCAGTCGCATATGAAATGGACGAAGGGACAAATCTAACAAGACTTTTCCCGCAAGATCTCCTGCAAGAAGAGGATAATCTCCAACTTCGACTTGTCAATTTTATTTCTCATGAAAATAGCAAGTTAACTCAAAGAATTTATCACACGAATAGTCAATTCGTTCGAACTTGCTTGGTAGTGAATTGGGAACAAGAAGAAAAAGAGGGGGCTTGTGCTTCCCTTGTTGAGTTAAGAACAAATGATCTGATTCGCGATTTCCTAAGAATTGAGTTAGTGAAGTCCACTATTTCATATACAAGAAGAAGGTATGATAGGACAAGCGCAGGACCGATTCCCAATAATAGGTTAGATCGCAACAATACCAAGGCAAAGATTCAATCACTTAGCCAACATCAAGAAGCTATTGGCACCTTGTTGAATCGAAATAAAGAATACCCATCTTTGATGATTTTGTCGGCATCCAACTGTTCTCGAATTGGTTTATTCAAGAATTCGAAATATCCCAATGCGGTAAAAGAATCGAATCCTAGAATTCTTATTCGAGATATTTTTGGGCTCTTAGGCGCTATTGTACCTAGTATATCGAATTTTTCTTCATCTTACTATTTATTAACACATAATCGGATCTTGTTAGAAAAATACGTGTTCCTTGACAATGACAATTTGAAACAAACCTTCCAAGTACTTAAAAGGCTTAAATACTCTTTAATAGATGAAAATAAAAGGATGTCAAATTTCGACAGTAACACCATGTTGGATCCATTCCATTTGAATTGGCACTTTCTCCATCATGACTCGTGGAAGGAGACATTGGCAATAATTCACCTTGGACAATTTATTTGCGAAAATGTATGTCTATTTAAATCGCACATAAAAAAATCTGGTCAAATTTTCCTTGTTAATATGGACTCCTTTGTTATAAGAGCAGCCAAGCCTTATTTGGCCACTATAGGAGCTACTGTTCATGGTCATTATGGAAAAATCCTTTACAAAGGAGATAGATTAGTTACCTTTATATATGAAAAATCGAGATCTAGTGATATAACGCAAGGTCTTCCAAAAGTAGAACAAATATTCGAAGCGCGTTCAATTGATTCACTATCGCCGAATCTCGAAAGGAGAATTGAGGATTGGAATGAGCGTATACCAAGAATTCTTGGGGTTCCCTGGGGATTCTTGATTGGAGCTGAGCTAACCATCGCCCAAAGTCGTATCTCTTTGGTTAATAAGATCCAAAAGGTTTATCGATCCCAAGGGGTACAGATCCATAATAGACATATAGAGATTATTATACGCCAAGTAACATCAAAAGTACGGGTTTCCGAAGATGGAATGTCTAATGTTTTTTTACCTGGGGAATTAATAGGACTATTGCGAGCAGAAAGAGCAGCGCGAGCTTTGGATGAATCAATCTATTATCGGGCAATCTTATTGGGAATAACAAGGGCTTCCCTGAATACCCAAAGTTTCATATCTGAAGCAAGTTTTCAAGAAACTGCTCGAGTTTTAGCAAAAGCTGCCCTACGAGGTCGTATTGATTGGTTGAAAGGCCTGAAAGAAAACGTAGTTCTGGGGGGAATTATACCTGTTGGTACCGGATTCCAAAAATTTGTGCAGCGTGTCCCACAAGACAAGAACCTTTATTTCGAAATTCAAAAAAAAAATCTATTCACGTCGGAAATGAGAGATATTTTGTTTCTCCATACAGAATTAATTTCTTCTGATTCTGACGTAACAAACAATTTCTATGAGACATCAGAACCCCCATTTACTCCCATTTATACCATTTAAGGATATATAAAGCATATAAAGCAAATTTTTTGACTTTAATTGAAACTAGACTTTTGACCTTAGAATGCTAACAGATCTAATTTTCAATTTTGTATTTTCGTATTTTCCTAAATAAAAGAAGTCAGTTAATTTATTAAGGCTGTGTTTATATCATGTATCAATGGCCAATTCTGAGTAGAAGGTTCCATCGGAACAATTATTATTTATTTCAAGATATTTCGGCTCTTTCTTAATCTTCAAAAAGAAATCAATTCTGTAATGGTAAGACGAAAAAAAGAAAAAAAGGGAAGTGTGGAAAAAATGACAAGAAGATATTGGAACATCCATTTGAAAGAGATGATAGAAGCAGGAGTTCATTTTGGTCATGGTATTAAGAAATGGAATCCTAAAATGGCCCCTTACATCTCGGCAAAGCGTAAAGGTACTCATATTACAAATCTCGCTAGAACGGCTCGTTTTTTATCAGAAGCTTGTGATTTAGTTTTTGATGCAGCAAGTCAGGGAAAAAGCTTCTTAATTGTTGGTACCAAAAAAAGAGCAGCGGATTTAGTAGCATCAGCTGCAATAAGGTCTCGTTGTCATTATGTTAATAAAAAGTGGTTCAGCGGTATGTTAACGAATTGGTCGATTACCAAAACTAGACTTTCTCAATTTAGAGACTTAAGAGCGGAAGAAAAGATGGGAAAATTCCACCATCTCCCAAAAAGAGATGTGGCAATCTTAAAGAGAAAATTATCTACCTTGCAAAGATATCTCGGCGGGATTAAATATATGACGAGGTTGCCTGACATTGTGATCGTCCTTGATCAGCAAAAAGAGTATATAGCTCTTCGGGAATGCGCCATTTTGGGGATTCCTACTATTTCTTTAGTCGATACAAATTGTGACCCAGATCTCGCGAATATATCGATTCCTGCCAACGATGACACTATGACTTCAATTCGATTGATTCTTAACAAATTAGTATTTGCAATTTGTGAGGGCCGTTCTCTCTATATAAGAAATCATTGATTAAGATTAAGAATAATAGTGAATTCTTAAGCAACTACGTAGATTTATGGGATCAGTTACTATTTTTTTTGCATAGATAAAAGAAGGGGAATATTGATATATATTAGAGGGTATTGATATATATTATCATTTGATGTGATTTCTTGGTATCCTAAATATAAGATTAATACTTCAAGTTGCTGAGTTGAGAAAGAGATGGTTGAATCAAAAGAATTCCTTTTTTGAAGTTCAATTTTTATCAGAGGACAATATGAATATTACACCATGTTCCATTAAAACACTCAAGGGGTTGTATGATATATCAGGCGTAGAAGTAGGCCAACACTTCTATTGGCAAATAGGAGGTTTCCAAATTCATGCCCAAGTACTCATCACTTCTTGGGTCGTAATTACTATCTTGCTGGGTTCAGTTATCATAGCTATTCGGAATCCACAAACCATCCCAACCGACGGTCAGAATTTCTTCGAATATGTCCTTGAGTTTATTCGAGATTTGAGCAAAACTCAGATTGGAGAAGAATATGGTCCCTGGGTTCCCTTTATTGGAACTATGTTCCTTTTTATTTTTGTTTCGAATTGGTCGGGTGCTCTTTTACCTTGGAAAATTATAGAGTTACCCCACGGGGAATTAGCAGCGCCCACGAATGATATAAATACTACTGTTGCTTTAGCTTTACTCACATCAGCGGCATATTTTTATGCGGGTCTTAGCAAAAAAGGATTGAGTTATTTCGAGAAATATATTAAACCAACCCCAATCCTTTTACCAATTAACATACTAGAAGATTTCACAAAACCATTATCGCTTAGTTTTCGACTTTTCGGAAATATATTGGCGGATGAATTAGTCGTTGTTGTTCTTGTTTCTTTAGTCCCTTTAGTAGTCCCTATACCGGTCATGTTTCTTGGATTATTTACAAGCGGTATTCAAGCTCTTATTTTTGCAACGTTAGCCGCAGCCTATATAGGTGAATCCATGGAAGGTCATCATTGAATTGACTAATTTTCGAAATAGTCTTTTTTTTTGCTTAGTCCGATTCATGCATGGTTGCAGATAATCCTCCTGGTTAGAAAACTAACTAGTTCAAAATGCGTATGAATATATAACCTAGAGTTGTAGGAGAGAGAACAGACTATATTACGGAATTTAAAAATTATATATGCTTTCAGGGGAGGATGCAAAATCGGTTAGATCTATATTCTTAATGTCTATAAGATAGTCATCTTTTGTGAGGTTTTCTAAGGAAGATTTTGGAATTGGATTCCATCGAAAATAAGAAAATATGCAAACAAAATAGAAGAAACAAATGTATATAGGATTTTCTTTATTTCTAAGTTAGATTAGATTCATTATCTAATCCGATATATAGAAAGAATTGGATTCCATATCCAGTTCTATGCAGCATATTGTTATCAATTGTATATCTTGATTTGATTCCTATTGGATTTGATTTGGATTAGTTCGATTTCAATAGGGGTTCTTCCTGTATTTCGTCTTTTATTATGGATTAGATGAAGGGAGAAAAAAGGAACTCAAGGATATCGAAGAGTAAAAAAAGATGGAATGAAAGGGTGGTTGGTTGGAAAGAAAGAGAAATCGAATAATGAAATAATGATTAGAAACTAAAAACGAGATCTCGAAGTAGTTCGGACGATTTAGATTATCATTTCAATTTGTACTTTTTAGTTACTTTTACCCAATAGAGCTTAGAAGTTAAAAGTAATAATTTCTTGGTTGATTGTATCCTTAACCATTTCTTTTTTTTTGACACGAGGAACTCACCATGAATCCACTAATTGCTGCTGCTTCCGTTATTGCTGCTGGATTGGCTGTAGGGCTTGCTTCTATTGGGCCCGGAGTTGGTCAAGGTACTGCTGCAGGACAAGCTGTAGAGGGTATTGCGAGACAGCCAGAAGCAGAAGGGAAAATCCGAGGTACTTTATTGCTTAGTCTAGCTTTTATGGAAGCTTTAACAATTTATGGACTGGTTGTGGCACTAGCGCTTTTATTTGCGAACCCTTTTGTTTAATCCTAAAAAAGAAAATAAGTCCTTTAGATTAGATACTTTTTTCTTTTTTAGTAAATTGGTATTTGCTTCTGTAATTCCAAGTATATCAATACTTTTTTTTATTATATTATTCCAGGAATTTTTTATTTATCGGGACAGAGAATACCCCGGGGGGGGGTTGATTTGAGCATGATCAATTTAGGTAGAAGATATGCTCGCCCTCTTCCTTCCCTTCTTAGTTTAGGATAGTGGAAAGTCTTTTTCCTTTTATTTTAGGAATTTTTGGAACATTTTAACAAAAGAGATCTTTCAAAAGGAGATCTTTCACAGGTCAAACGAGACCTAAGACTTAATCTAAAAGAAATTATTAGATTGAATCTATTTGCATTAAAAAAAGTGCATTAAAAAAACCGATAAAAAAAGGGCGAGCGAAGTAAGTGATCGAAAAACTTTCTTCTTTGTTCGTCCTATCTATAAGAGGAGAGCGTATGAAAAATGTAACCCATTCTTTTGTTTTTTTAGCTCACTGGCCATTCGCTGGGAGTTTCGGGCTTAATACCGATATTTTAGCAACAAATCTAATAAATCTAACTGTAGTGGTTGGCGTATTGATTTTTTTTGGAAAGGGAGTGTGTGCGAGTTGTCTATTTCAAGAATAGATTGGATCTATCCGGCTGCACTTAGCATATTTTTTAATATTTTTTGGGGGAGGGGATAAATAAGAAAAGTGCACGATCTCCACGAATTACTTCTGAATAATTTCAGAAATCATATGGAAGAACCATAGCATTTCGGAACTCATTGGGAAATTTACTTTGATTCTCTATAGACCAATAATGTGAGACCATTAACACGGTTAAAGCTAAACTGCTTGAAGTCCAGGCAAAAACGGGTACTCTTTCTACAACTATATTAGTATCGAAATGCTTTATTAGTATCCAAATGCTTTAAACGGGAAATAGCTAGTGTAGAATTTATCTGATATAGAACACTCATATCGATAAAATGGTTTGAACTATTTACTAGAAGGGCACCCTGCCCTTTTTCCAATGCCGAATCGACGACCTGTGTATAAAAAAATAGAAATTTTTTGGATTTAAGGAAAGAAAAAGAATTCTAGCAATTTTTATTTTCCATTTATTTACTTCATTTTTCTTAATGAAATTGTTAACTAACAGAGCAAATACAAATAAAAAAACAACTTTGCTGACCATGATAGATTTTTATCTAGTCGGAAGAGTCCTCTTAATATTTATCTAGTCTTATATACGTTTCGGTATATTGAAATACAAAGAGAAAGGAGGATAGAGGATAGGCTCATTACAAAAAAAAAGATATGGAAATAACCATAATCCATAGTAAAAAAGAAAAAAAGGAGCGTGAGAGCCAAATGAATCGAAAGATTCATGTTTGGTTCGGGAAGAGATCATAAAAGTTGTAAACTTAATAGCAAGATAATCTACTTTCATTAAAAGATTTATTAGATAATCGAAAACAGAGGATCTTAAGTACTATTCGAAATTCGGAAGAATTGCGTAGAGGGACCCTTGAACAACTCGAAAAAGCTCGGCTTCGATTACAGAAAGTCGAACTAGAAGCAGATGAGTATCGGATGAATGGATACTCTGAGATAGAACGAGAAAAAGCAAATTTGATTAATGCTACTTCTATGAGTTTGGAACAATTAGAAAAGTCTAAAAATGAAACCCTTTATTTTGAAAAACAAAGAGCGATGAATCAGGTCCGACAACGGGTTTTCCAACAAGCCGTACAAGGAGCTCTAGGAACTCTGAATAGTTGTTTGAATACCGAGTTACATTTCCGTACGATTCGTGCTAATATTGGCATTCTAGGGGCCATAGAGTGGAAGAGATAATTAAAATTTATTAGGCCTTGAACTTCTACTTTCGTTTAGAATTTAGGCATTATTTTTCCCCTTGCTTCCGAAAAAAAAAAAGATTCAAGAAACACTAATGGCAACCCTTCGAGTCGACGAAATTAATAAAATTCTCCGAGAACGTATTGAACAATATAATAGGAAAGTAGGAATTGAGAATATTGGTCGCGTAGTTCAAGTGGGGGATGGGATTGCTCGTATTATAGGTCTTGGTGAAATAATGTCAGGTGAATTAGTCGAATTTGCAGAAGGGACTAGAGGTATTGCTCTGAATTTGGAATCCAAAAATGTTGGAATTGTATTAATGGGCGATGGGTTGATGATACAAGAGGGAAGTTTTGTAAAAGCAACAGGAAGAATTGCTCAGATACCCGTGAGCGAGGCTTACTTGGGTCGTGTTATAAATGCTCTCGCTAAACCTATTGATGGGAGAGGCGAAATTGTCGCTTCGGAATCTCGCTTAATTGAATCTCCTGCTCCGGGTATAATTTCCAGACGTTCTG